AAATAATATTTCCATTTATTCATCAGAAGCGGTGTATCCTTTGTTGCCAGAATGCATTTTCCGTGATATCTAACATAATGTATGAAAGGATCCTTGAGCAACCCTAGGATCGCCGGAAAATTATTAACAAAGACTTTTAAAAAATGTTGTATTTTTCCATAGAATAAAATTCGCTCAAAAAGGACTTCATAAGATGTCGATCGTAAATGAGAAGACCGCTCGCGTAGAAAAAAAAAGATTGATTCGTATTCACATACATGAGAATTATATAAGAACAAGAAAAATCTTGGATTCAAAATTGATTTTTTTTTTATATCAAAATTATTCCAATTGCAAGACTCGTATAGACAGAACCGAAAAAAATGCAAAGAAGAGGCATCTTTTACCCGGTGACGTAGGGTTTGAACCAATATTTCTAAATGGATGGGGTAAGGTATTAGTACATCTAATACATAATTAAAATGTGAGAATTTGTCTTCTAAAAAGGGAAATATTGAATGAATTGATTGTAAATTATAAGATTTTTTAAATTTTTTTCCTTTGAAAAAGGATCCTAATCTTAGGGAAAAAGGAATTTCTACAATCACTGCAAATAAAACAGATATCATTTGATAATAGAAAAGATTGGTATGCCCCAAAAAGGGATTTTGGTTCAAATCCTTAGTGGGAATAATAAAACGATTCTGTTCAGACATCCGCAAAATTAAGCGTTTCACAATTAGTGAACTATATTTTTTGTCATAATCCGCATTTTCCAAGAAAATAGAGCGATTTCTATTTAATCTATTTAAACCATGATCATAAGCAAGTACATAAATATACTCCCGAAAAAAAAGTGGATATAGAAAACTCTGTTGCCGAGCCCCATCGAACTCTAAATATCCCTGAAATTTATCCATTTGGATTGAAATTCGATTTGAACTGAAAGTAAAGTCTTTATTTTATTGAGTTCTGAAATGACACATAGTGCGATATGGTCAAAATGAGGTATTAGACTACAAAAGCAATAGATACCTCATAAACAGGTAGACTGCTAACCGGATTCTCTATCTTTAATAGGTTTCTGTTAGTTATATTATAGAATAACAAAACAAAATGATTAGAAATCCTTTATTTTTTTAACCTAATCGCTCTTTTGATTTTGGAAATATATATATTTTTTTTTTTTTATCAATATACTGCTTCTTTTACACATCCATCTCCAACCTAACCCAAACGGACTAGGGAAAAAAAATAATTAGGACTAATGAAAAAATTGATAATAACACGCAAGAAAAAAATTCCTTCCCATACCCGTATTAGGCACTAATATATTTTTAACATTTAATTAGATCGGGTAATTTTTCAAATTACGAATGTAAGCTCGTTTCTTTTTTTTCCTGGAATCAGGAAACCTGGTTTTTTATCCATCCATTTATATTTATTCACTCGACCCAAATTGGAATTCTTTTTTTTTTTTCGACACCGAAAATAAGCTTGTACCGATCAGGAAAGCAAAAAAAAAATTGTTATCTGAATTCTCCCTTGATACGACATGCTATTTTTTCCATGCATTCCTTTCAGGATCAGTCGTGGTCTTACAAACTCTACCGTAGATCTGTACGAATCCTTTGCTTCATACAAATGTGTAAAAGATGCTAGTCGCACTTAAAAGCCGAGTACTCTACCGTTGAGTTAGCAACCCAAAAAAAAAAAGAAAGTACTGCAAATATGTAGATACAATCAGAATAAAGAAAAAAAAATAAAAACCCAGTCATGTGTGCGTCCGGGATAAATAGATCTATTTCTCTATGAGAGAATTATATTTGGTCGATACACTGTTGTCAATATGATTGTGAATTTTTAATATGGCGAAAAGAAAAAAATAACAAAGCTTAACCCCTTGATTTGTTAGTTCATACAATGAAGGAAAACTAAGCCAGTTAGGGTAATCTCAAATCTTTTTATACTTGTTTAGACCCCTTTTATGGCCTTTAATTTTTTATGAATAATGAATAATAAATATATTATTTTATATACAGTATTTTTTTTATACAATAAAATTTTGTATTTATACAAAAATTATAATTTATATAGATCCAAAATTCTTTTCATAAATTTATTTATTATTATAAAAAAAGTAATTGTTAACAGGTTTTTATTAGTATTCCTACTATATTATTCTTAGTAGGAATACTAATAATAAATTGAAATTCTAAAAAAAAATGATGGAAGCGAAAGAGGAGGAAAGAAAAGAGTAGATAAAATTTGATACCAAGCTATATACGAGTCTTTCACATCCTCTTTTTTATGTTTCATTAATTCAATTTCGTTTTATTAAGACTTAATTCTGTAAAAATCCCTGCCTTCTTTGAAATATCGTGAACTGTTCTTGTTGGTTGAGCGCCTTTTTTAAGGAAATCGAGAATAGCAGGAAGATTTAAATAAGTTTGATTTGTTATTGGATCATAAAAACCCACCTTCCGAATATATCTTCCTTCTCTTCGGGATCGAACATCAATTGCAACGATTCGATAAACGGCTCATTGGGATAGATGTATATGAATAAGACCCCCCCCTAGAAACGTATAAGAGGCTTTGGCCTCGTACGGCTCGAGAAAAAATAGAACGAGTATAAATTAAATCTCTGTATAAAATATAAATATTAGATAGATTAATAAAAACATTAAATCAATTAGCCAGTATTGAAACCCTAAATTGTTTTTTCCATAATAAAGAATTCGTAACATTCTTACTCTCGTAACTCAAGTTAAATAACTCTCAAATATCTCAACAGAGAATCCTTAAGTACTCTTTTTTTTGAGTAGTCTCTAACCCTTTTTTGTTTGGCTCGTTTTTTATAATCAATTTTGATTCTTCATTCTGATCTAGTTGTTCAAACAATTTAAAACTGGATTTCCTTGTTTCAGGATTCTTTATCCTTACTTTGAATCTTTGGGTTTAGACATGACTTCGGTGATCTTGAATCGTTTTATTAAAAAGGGCAGCAACAAGCCCCTTATTTTGTTTATGATTTATTTTCTTTCTATCAAAAAATCATACAAACGCTTGATTCACGCATGATAGACTTTTGATTCAAAGAATTTTACAAATTTAAGAAAATTTGATTTTTCCATTGTAAAATTACTTGAAAGGTCTTTTTTTTCAATATAAAAATACTTACGAAGTTGTTCCAACTTATTGATTCGCACTAACCCTAGATCCTTACTCCTGCGAAAGGGATAAAAACTTTCTATTCTCCTCGAGCTCCATCCTGTACTCTGTTTTTTTAATTCCAAAAATATAGAACACAAAATGTCGAGCCAAGAGCACCTATATTCCAAGTGGCGGATCAAAAAATCCACAGCAGATCATGTCCTTCAATTCAAGTCGCACGTTGCTTTCTACCACATCGTTTTAAACGAAGTTTTACCATAACATTCCTCTAGTTTGTGTAATTGATTCAATTCTGGAATCATGAATAGTCAATAGTTCAGTCAGTATATTGTAATCTATACTTTTTCTTTCTCTATGAATGGAATAGTGAATTTACGCGTAAAAGGTTCAGTCAGAATTCAAATGAATCCCATATCAGATTGTATATTATGTAAAATCGAAATTTGAATATAAAAATATATATTTAAATATATATATTTTTTTTTCGGTTGAAATTATGAAAAAAAAGTTGATTTTTATTTCAATATTTTATTCTTAAAATATATTGTATTTTTAAACAGAAATAGAAAGATGGTGTACAAAGGCAATAGAAAATTTATTCCGTAATGACTGTACTCTGGGACGGAAGGATTCGAACCTCCGAATAGCGGGACCAAAACCCGTTGCCTTACCGCTTGGCTACGCCCCATTTAGATTTTTACTCAAGACTACTAAAAGAGTAATATAGCTATTGGTTGTTCGTCAATTCAATTTAAGCCCAAATTAAATATAGATTACACAGGTGCTAGAGTTTTGACACGTGTAGATAGCAAATCAAACTGACTTTATTGATCATTACATAGAATTCAATTAAGATATTGTATGAAAATATTATTTCTTTAATTCTCATAAGAGAATGAAAGGTTCTTTGATTGAGTAAGTTCAACAAAGTCTTTTTAGACTATCTTTCTTTATTTTTTCTTTATATAAAAAATATATTAATAATAAAAAAAAAATATTAATAACTCAATCAAAATTAAATTATCCACAAGAACACTAATTTTTGTTATGCTTAATATATTTAATTTGATCTGTATTTGTTTTAATACTGCCCCTTTTTCGAGCACTTTTTTAGTCGCCAAATTGCCTGAGGCCTACGCCTTTTTGAATCCAATCGTAGATGTTATGCCCGTAATACCTCTTTTCTTTCTTCTCTTAGCCTTTGTTTGGCAAGCAGCTGTAAGTTTTCGATGAAATTCTTAATACTGTCTTCTAAAAATTCGCGGTTTTTTTCTTCCAACAATTCAAAAGATCAAAAAAATCTTGACGTATGAACGAACTCTCAATTCAAATATTTAATTTTTTTTGTAGCCATACTAAATATGGATCATTCTATTTCCTAAATTTTATCCTCTTTTCCCTAAACGAAAGAACCTAATTAGATTCGAGCTCACAAAAATAAATCACTTTATTTTTTGGTATCAAAATTAGATATTTGGTATAAAAATAGAGAATCTATTCTCTTTTTTTTTTTTGAAAAAAAAAGTAAGATCTTGGAGATTGTGTAATGCTTACTCTCAAACTTTTTGTATACACTGTAGTTATATTCTTTGTTTCTCTCTTCATATTTGGATTCCTATCTAACGATCCAGGACGTAATCCGGGACGTGAAGAATAAAAAAGCAAGGTTTTTTATTGCTTTATTTAATTAATGGAAATGCTCGAATTTTATTTGTTTTTTTATCTATTACACATCATCAAAAGGAGAAAGGGAAAGAGAGGGATTCGAACCCTCGGTACGATTAACTCGTACAATGGATTAGCAATCCAACGCTTTAGTCCACTCAGCCATCTCTCCTAATTGAAAAGGGATACTTATTAGGTTAGGTTCCATTAAAAAAAAAAAGGCTTGAAAAAAAAAGCCTTCTCCACTTTATTCTTAAATTTTATATTTTATTATATATATATATAACCTTTTTTATATAACTTTCTCAGTAATTATATTTACACAAAAAATTTAGATAAATATTAGATAAAGAAAAGGCTCGAACTCGCAAGATAAATAAATAAAACCACAATAATAAAAAAAGAGAATCCTATTTTTTTTGTCTCGTCCAAACACAAGTAAAAGATCTTTTTTTTTTAGCCTGGCCTGGTCAGTCCCCAGCCGGGCCTTTTTTTGTTAAAGTTAAAAGACTCATCCAATGGAGTTTAGACAAAAAAAGATCTGAAATAGAAAAAAAAATGGAATCCGCTTTACTAATTTTATTAAGCCTACGCGTCGACGCTATAATTTTATAATTTTTTTTTTTCAATTTTTTTATTACACCCCCGATTACTTTGTTCGACAAAAGGTCAATTTATATACAATAATTGCATTGTAGCGGGTATAGTTTAGTGGTAAAAGTGTGATTCGTTCCTTTAATCCCTTTAATAGTTAAAGGGTCTCTCGGTTTGATTCATCTTCCGATCAAAAACTTTATTTCTTAAAAGGATTTAGTCCTTTACCTTTCAATGAAAAATTCAAGGAAGATTATAAATTCTCGTAATTTGTATCCAAAGACTCTAATCAATTGTAAATTTGGATTATGAAATTCCGAAACATAATTTTTGAATTGTATGACTATTTACAATTCAATAAGTATAACAAGAGGATCCATGGATAAAGCTAGAAAAGTTTCTTTCTAATCGTAACTAAATCTTCAGCTCTATTAATTGTTTGGTATAGAAAAAATGGAAGCAAAATAGCTATTAAACGAGAACTTTAGTTTACTAAAGACATCGACATATTATATTGTTTTAGCTCGGTGGAAACAAAATACTTTTCCTAAGGATTCTCTTAAATAGAAATAAAGAACGAAGTAACTAGAAGGATTGTTCGGGTTCTCCCTTTCTATCTTCTAGAAGGATCATCTATAAAGCAAAATTTTATGTAAAAGCACCCAGACGGCAAAAAGCTAACATAGATGTTATGGGTCGAATTTTGATTTTGATTACGTTCCCGTCATATTTTATTTGGTAATTTCTCCATACATCATAAAGGAGCCGAATGAAACCAAAGTTTCATGTTCGGTTTTGAATTAGAGACGTTAAAAATATAAAAATGATCAACCGACGTCGACTAAAACCCTTAGCCTTCCAAGCTAACGATGCGGGTTCGATTCCCGCTACCCGCTATAACTATTAAGTTGTAAATTGCCCCCTTCCCGACAATTTTATGTATTAGAAAAGTCTAATAGCAATTGTGTATTGAAATAAATTCAATACACAATTGCTAAAAAGATTTCGCACCTTCTTTTTTTTTTTACTACGTATATATTTTTTTTTACTACTATAAAAGTAAAAAAAGCGTCCATTGTCTAATGGATAGGACATAGGTCTTCTAAACCTTTGGTATAGGTTCAAATCCTATTGGACGCAATATCAATATAGATATAAATATATTTATATTTATCTATTATTTCCATTTATAATATATATTATAAAATATATTTTTATTCTTTTTAGAAAAAAGATAAGAAAGAATATAGAATAATAAATAAATTCTGAATGCTTTAATATTTAATATTAAACAGATATTTAGTTATATATTTCTTTATATTATATATATACTTAACTTAGATATACTTCTATTTATAGAATTTCTTAATATTTTTATAGAATTTCTTAACAATTTTATTAAAGAATAAAATTTACTAAAAAAAAAAGAAGGATCCATTTCTTTTTTTTATACTTTCTCCTGAAGTATAAAACGTTCCAGTTGTTCTTGAATACCTTCTTTCAACAAGCTTTCTGCTTCGGCGGTTAATGTCTTGATAGAGGATATGATTTCTTGGAACTGAGGTTTATTCGTTTTTAAGTAAGTGCGTAACTGAACGAGAAATTTTCTTACTTGTCCAATTTCTAATCCATCCAGATAACCATTTGTTCCGGTATAAATGGTCATTATCTGCTCTTCCACTGTGAGAGGGGCTGATTGAGATTGTTTCAGTAACTCACGTAATCGTTGACCCCTTGCCAATTGATTCTGAGTAGCTTTATCGAGATCAGAAGAAAATTGGGCAAAGGCTTCTAATTCAGCGAATTGAGCCAATTCCAATTTTAATTTTCCAGCTACCTGTTTCATAGCTTTAATCTGAGCGGCGGATCCTACTCTCGAGACAGAAATCCCTACATTAATAGCAGGTCTGATTCCAGCATTAAAAAGATCGGCGGATAAGAATATTTGTCCATCTGTAATGGAAATTACATTAGTAGGAATATAAGCTGAAACATCTCCTGACTGGGTCTCGACGATTGGTAAGGCAGTCATACTTCCTTCACCTAATTGAGAGCTTAATTTAGCGGCTCTTTCTAAAAGACGTG